GCTAACGTAGCTTAACTAAAGCATAACACTGAAGATGTTAAGATGGGCCCTAGAAAGCCTCGTAAGCACAAAAGCTTGGTCCTGACTTTACTGTCAGCTTTGGTTATATTTATACATGCAAGTATCCGCACCCCTGTGAGAATGCCCTACATGTCCCCCCCCCGGAACAAAGGAGCAGGCATTAGGCACAACTAAATGTTAGCCCACAACGTCTTGCTTAGCCACACCCCCAAGGGAACTCAGCAGTAATAAACATTAAGCAATAAGTGAAAACTTGACTTAGTTAAACCAAGAGGGCCGGTAAAACTCGTGCCAGCCACCGCGGTTATACGAGAGGCCCAAGTTGACAAATGCCGGCGTAAAATGTGGTTAATATGATACTTCACTAAAGCTAAACATCTTCAAAGCTGTTATACCCTTATGAAGACAGGAAAACCTCCCACGAAAGTGGCTTTAAACAATATTATTCCACGAAAGCTAGGGAACAAACTGGGATTAGATACCCCACTATGCCTAGCCTTAAACACAAGTAATAACTTTACATCTTTGCTTGCCAGGGAACTACGAGCCCCAGCTTAAAACCCAAAGGACTTGGCGGTGCTTTAGACCCCCCTAGAGGAGCCTGTTCTAGAACCGATAACCCCCGTTCAACCTCACCCTCCCTTGTTTCTCCCGCCTATATACCGCCGTCGTCAGCTTACCCTATGAAGGACTAACAGTGAGCTCAATTGGTACAACCCAAAACGTCAGGTCGAGGTGTAGCGTACGAGAGGGGAAGAAATGGGCTACATTCACTGGACCAGTGTACACGGACAATGCCTTGAAATCAGGCATTTAAAGGAGGATTTAGCAGTAAGATGGAGAATAGAGTGCTCCTCTGAAAACGGCCCTGAAGCGCGCACACACCGCCCGTCACTCTCCCCAAAGATATCCCAACTATAATTAAAAAGATTTTTCAACAAAGGGGAGGCAAGTTGTAACATGGTAAGTGTACCGGAAGGTGCACTTGGAAAAACCAGAGTGTAGCTAAAATAGTATAGCATTTCCCTTACACCGAGAAGATGCTCGTGCAAATCGAGTCCCACTGAGCACCCCCTAACAGCTAGCCCCCCCCTCCAAAATCAACAAACACCATTAATAACCCCACACACACCCCCCCCCCCAACAAACAAACCATTTTTCCTCCCTAGTATGGGTGACAGAAAAGGACACATGGCGCAATAGAAAAAGTACCGCAAGGGAAAGCTGAAAGAGAAATGAAACAACCCAGTAAAGAGGCATAAAGCAAAAACACCCCCTCGTACCTTTTGCATCATGATTTAGTTAGTAACCCTCAAGCAAAGTGCCCTTTAGTTTGAGCCCCCGAAACTTGGCGAGCTACTCCAGGACAGCCTATTTAGGGCAAACCCGTCTCTGTAGCAAAAGAGTGGGAAGATCTTTGAGTAGAGGTGATAGACCTACCGAGCTAAGTTATAGCTGGTTGCCTACAAAATGAATTGAAGTTCAGCCTTAACTCTTTTTCCCTCAAAACTGCACATGGTCCCAAGTGACCCGAAAAAAATTTAAGAGTTATTCAAGGGGGGAACAGCCCCCTTGAAAAAGGACACAACCTTGTTAAAGTAGGCTAAAGATTAAAGTGCTTAAGGCAAAGTACCTTGGTGGGCCTAAAAGCAGCCACCCCTACAGATAGCGTTAAAGCTCAAGTACCTCCCTCCTCCCTAATCCGTACAACATAATCTAAAGCCCCTTTCACAATAGTAGGCCTTTTCATGCAACCATGAAAGAGACACTGCTAAAATGAGTAATAAGAGGGCCGCCCCTCTCCCAACACCTATGTAACTCAGAACGAACCCGTCACTGAAAATTAACGCCCCCAATAAAAGAGGGCCCTGGGAAACCCCAAACTAATCTAGAAACCCACCCAAAACCTAGCGTTAATCCCACACAGGTGTGTTTTAGGAAAGACTAAAAGAAAAAGAAGGAACTCGGCAAACATTGGCCTCGCCTGTTTACCAAAAACATCGCCTCTTGCAACAAACGTATAAGAGGTCCCGCCTGCCCTGTGACTACATTAGTTTAACGGCCGCGGTATTTTGACCGTGCGAAGGTAGCGTAATCACTTGTCTTTTAAATGAAGACCTGTATGAATGGCATAACGAGGGCTAAGCTGTCTCCTTTTTCCAGTCAATGAAATTGATCTTCCCGTGCAGAAGCGGGAATAGAGCCATAAGACGAGAAGACCCTATGGAGCTTAAGACACAAGGCAGCCCATGTAAAACACCTGGCTTAAACAGAGTTAACCAAGTGGTACCTGCCCTTTTGTTTTTGGTTGGGGCGACCGCGGGGAAACAAATATCCCCCATGTGGAATGGGGCCCACCCCCTTAAAGCTAGAGCTACAGCTCCAGCTAACAGAATATCTGACCTACAAGATCCGGCAAAGCCGATCAACGGACCGAGTTACCCTAGGGATAACAGCGCAATCCCCTTTTAGAGCCCATATCGACAAGGGGGTTTACGACCTCGATGTTGGATCAGGACATCCTAATGGTGCAGCCGCTATTAAGGGTTCGTTTGTTCAACGATTAAAGTCCTACGTGATCTGAGTTCAGACCGGAGAAATCCAGGTCAGTTTCTATCTATGAGTGCTCTTTTCTAGTACGAAAGGACCGAAAAGAAGAGGCCCATGCTCAAAGTATGCCTCCCCCTTACCTAAGGAAACCAACTAAAATAGGTAAAAGGGCACAAAACCCTGCCTGAGAAAAAGGCAAGTTAAGGTGGCAGAGCCCGGATAATGCAAAAGACCTAAGCCCTTTATACAGAGGTTCAAGTCCTCTCCTTAACTATGCTTTCCACAATTCTCACCCATGTCCTAAATCCCCTTGCATATATTGTTCCTGTACTCCTCGCTGTTGCATTCCTCACACTCTTGGAACGGAAAGTCCTTGGGTATATACAACTACGAAAAGGCCCAAATGTTGTGGGCCCTTTTGGCTTACTACAACCTATTGCTGATGGAGTCAAGCTCTTTATTAAAGAACCAGTACGGCCTTCTACTTCCTCCCCTTTTTTATTTCTCCTTGCCCCAATGCTTGCCCTCACCTTAGCCCTTACACTTTGAGCCCCCCTCCCTCTCCCCCACCCAGTTACAGACTTAAACTTAAGCATCCTTTTTATTCTTGCTTTATCAAGCCTTGCTGTCTACTCCATTTTAGGGTCTGGCTGGGCCTCCAACTCCAAATATGCTCTCATTGGGGCATTACGGGCAGTTGCACAAACAATTTCATATGAAGTTAGTCTAGGGTTAATTCTGTTAAGCACAATCCTCTTTACAGGAGGCTTTACCCTTCAGACATTTAGTGTTGCTCAAGAAAGCATTTGACTTCTTCTCCCTGCATGACCTCTTGCAGCAATATGATACATCTCTACACTAGCCGAGACCAACCGAGCCCCCTTTGACCTCACAGAGGGGGAATCCGAGCTTGTTTCAGGCTTCAATGTAGAATATGCTGGAGGTCCTTTTGCCCTTTTTTTCCTTGCAGAATATGCTAATATTCTCCTAATAAATACTCTTTCTGCCACCCTTTTTCTAGGGGCCTACCACCTTCCCCACTTCCCTGAGATTACCTCTATTAATCTTATAACAAAAGCAGCCCTTCTATCTATTCTTTTCCTATGGGTTCGAGCTTCCTACCCCCGCTTCCGTTATGATCAGCTTATACATCTAATTTGGAAGAATTTTCTCCCCCTTACACTCTCATTGGTTATCTGGCACTTTTCACTTCCCCTTGCCCTTGCTGGTCTCCCCCCGCAGCTTTAACACGGAGCCGTGCCTGAATAAAGGGCCACTTTGATAGAGTGACTAATGGGGGTTAAAATCCCCCCGCCTCCTTAGAAAGAAGGGACTTGAACCCTACCTGAAGAGATCAAAACTCTTAGTGCTTCCACTACACCACTTCCTAGTAAAGTCAGCTAAATAAGCTTTTGGGCCCATACCCCAAACATGTTGGTTAAACCCCCTCCTTTGCTAATGCACCCCTACACACTTACCCTCCTTTTCTTTGGCCTTATTCTAGGCACCACCATTACTGCTACTAGTTCCCACTGGCTACTTGCATGGATGGGCCTCGAAATCAACACTCTGGCAATTATTCCCCTAATAGCACAACAAAATCATCCCCGAGCAATTGAAGCAACCACCAAGTATTTCTTGACACAAGCAACTGCTGCTGCCACTCTCCTTTTTGCTAGTGTAACAAATGCTTGACTCACAGGTCAATGAGACATTCAAATGATAACCCACCCCCTCCCTACAACTATAATCATTTTGGCCCTTTCCCTAAAAGTGGGGTTAGCTCCCCTCCACACCTGACTCCCAGAAGTTCTTCAAGGCTTGGACCTTACTACAGGCTTGATTCTCTCAACATGACAGAAGTTAGCCCCCTTTGCCCTCCTCATCCAAATCCCCACTGCCAACCAAGAGCTGCTGGTTCTCCTAGGCCTCACCTCCACCCTTATTGGAGGATGGGGAGGGCTTAATCAAACACAACTCCGTAAAATCCTCGCATACTCCTCCATCGCCCACCTTGGCTGAATGCTTCTAATTATTCAATATGCCCCTTCCTTAACCCTCCTTGCCCTTGTAACATATCTCATCATAACCTCCTCACTATTTCTTGCATTCAACTTTAATAGCACTACCAATGTTAATTCTTTAGCAACAGCCTGAGCAAAAGCCCCCCTTCTTACCACCCTTGCCCCCCTCTTGCTTCTTTCTCTAGGAGGACTCCCCCCCATGACAGGCTTTATGCCCAAATGACTTATTCTTCAAGAACTCACTAAACAACACCTTCCCTTAACTGCCACCTTTGCAGCTTTAACTGCTCTTTTAAGCCTATACTTCTACCTTCGATTATCTTATGCCATAACTCTCACCCTCTCCCCAAATAACATAGCAAGCCTGGCCCCCTGACGCCTCCCTCCAACCCACCTAACCCTCCCCTTCGCCTTCGTCACCCTTTCTGCTGTGCTCCTTCTTCCCCTAACCCCTGCAGTTTCTGCCCTCCTAACCCTTTAAAGAGACTTAGGCTAACACTAGACCTAAGGCCTTCAAAGCCTTAAGTGGGAGTGAAAATCTCCCAGTCTCTGAATAAGACTTGCAGGACACTAACCCACAGCTTCTGTATGCAAAACAGACACTTTAATTAAGCTAAAGCCTTACTAGGCGGGAAGGCCTCGATCCTACAAACTCTTAGTTAACAGCTAAGCGCCCAAACCAGTGGGCATCCGCCTACCTTTCCCCCGCCAGCCGGGCAAAATGGCGGGGGAAAGCCCCGGCAGACGTCAATCTGCAACTTAAGATTTGCAATCCTACATGTAAACACCTCAGGGCTTGGTAAAAAGAGGATTTAAACCTCTGTGCATGGGGCTACAATCCACCGCTTAAACTCTCAGCCATTTTACCTGTGGCAATCACACGTTGATTCTTTTCGACCAACCATAAAGACATTGGCACCCTCTATCTTGTATTTGGTGCCTGAGCTGGGATAGTGGGAACAGCACTAAGCCTTCTTATTCGAGCAGAACTAAGCCAACCTGGAGCCCTCCTAGGGGATGATCAAATTTACAATGTCATTGTGACTGCACATGCCTTTGTAATAATTTTCTTTATAGTAATACCAATTATGATTGGAGGGTTTGGAAACTGATTAATCCCCCTAATGATTGGGGCCCCTGATATAGCTTTCCCCCGAATGAATAATATGAGCTTCTGACTCCTCCCTCCATCATTCCTCCTCCTGCTAGCTTCTTCTGGAGTTGAAGCTGGGGCAGGGACCGGCTGAACAGTTTACCCGCCTCTTGCAGGCAATCTTGCACATGCTGGAGCCTCTGTTGACCTAACAATCTTCTCTCTTCACCTTGCAGGGATCTCTTCTATCCTCGGAGCAATCAATTTTATTACAACAATTTTGAATATGAAGCCCCCCGCTATCTCACAGTACCAAACACCCCTTTTTGTGTGGGCTGTCTTAATTACTGCTGTCCTCCTTCTCCTTTCACTCCCTGTTCTTGCAGCTGGAATTACCATGCTTTTAACAGACCGAAACCTCAATACAACCTTCTTTGACCCTGCAGGAGGAGGAGACCCCATTCTGTACCAACACCTCTTCTGGTTCTTTGGGCACCCAGAGGTCTACATCTTGATTCTTCCAGGATTTGGTATAATCTCCCACATTGTGGCCTACTATGCTGGCAAAAAAGAACCCTTTGGCTACATGGGGATGGTCTGGGCTATAATAGCCATCGGTCTATTGGGCTTCATTGTCTGAGCCCACCACATATTTACTGTAGGAATGGATGTTGACACTCGAGCATACTTTACCTCAGCAACAATAATTATTGCCATTCCTACCGGGGTAAAAGTCTTTAGTTGGCTCGCCACCCTCCATGGTGGCTCAATTAAATGGGAAACCCCCCTACTTTGATCATTAGGCTTTATTTTCCTTTTTACTGTGGGGGGCTTGACTGGTATTGTTTTAGCTAACTCCTCCCTAGATATTACTCTCCATGACACCTACTATGTTGTTGCCCACTTCCATTATGTGTTGTCCATAGGCGCTGTATTTGCAATTATGGCTGGGTTTGTACACTGATTTCCCCTCTTTACAGGCTATACACTACACACCACATGGTCCAAAGTACATTTTGGGGTTATATTCCTAGGAGTAAACTTAACCTTTTTCCCCCAACATTTTTTAGGTCTCGCGGGGATGCCTCGCCGATACTCAGACTACCCAGACGCCTACACCCTCTGAAATACAGTTTCTTCCTTAGGCTCCCTAATTTCCCTTACAGCTGTAATTATGTTCCTCTTCATTCTTTGAGAGGCCTTTGCTGCTAAACGAGTTGTGTCTTCTGTGGAACTCACTGCAACAAACATTGAGTGACTTCATGGCTGCCCTCCCCCCTACCACACATTTGAGGAGCCTGCCTTTGTTCAAGTTCAACCCACCCACTAACGAGAAAGGGAGGAGTCGAACCCCCATAAACTGGTTTCAAGCCAGCCACATAACCGCTCTGTCACTTTCTTAATAAGATACTAGTAAAATAATTAATACACTGCTTTGTCAAGGCAGAGGCGTGGGTTAAAACCCCACGTATCTTATTTATGGCCCATCCCTCCCAACTAGGATTTCAAGACGCAGCATCCCCTGTAATAGAAGAGCTTCTTCATTTTCATGACCATGCCCTAATAATTGTCTTTCTTATCAGCACCCTTGTGCTTTACATTATTGTTGCCATAGTCTCAACTAAACTCACAAACATGTATCTCCTCGATTCACAAGAAATCGAAATCATCTGGACAATTCTTCCTGCCATCATTCTCATTCTTATTGCCCTCCCCTCCCTACGAATCCTGTATCTAATAGACGAAATTAACAACCCCCACTTAACAGTTAAAGCAATTGGGCACCAATGGTATTGAAGCTACGAATACACTGACTATCAAGAAATTGCCTTCGACTCCTACATAGTTCCAACACAAGACTTGGCACCAGGCCAATTCCGACTCCTAGAAGTTGACCACCGGATAGTGGTCCCAACTGAAGCCCCTGTCCGAGTCCTTGTAACAGCCGAAGATGTCCTTCACTCCTGAGCTGTTCCTGCTCTAGGAGTAAAAATAGATGCTGTACCTGGCCGCTTAAACCAAACTGCTTTCATTGCCTCCCGCCCAGGTGTTTTCTATGGCCAATGCTCAGAAATCTGTGGTGCCAACCACAGCTTTATGCCAATTGTTGTGGAAGCTGTCCCTCTAAAATTCTTCCAAGACTGATCCACACTTATGCTTGAAGACGCCTCACTAGGAAGCTAAACTGGGCCACAGCGTCAGCCTTTTAAGCTGAAGATTGGTGCCTCCCAACCACCCCTAGTGACATGCCCCAATTGAACCCTGCCCCCTGGTTCGCCATCTTAGTCTTTTCATGACTTGTCTTCCTTACAATCATTGTACCAAAAACATTAAATCACATTTTCCCCAATGAGCCCTCTGCCCAAAGCACAAAAACCCCTAAAACCAATGCCTGACCCTGAATTTGATAACAAGCTTCTTCGACCAATTTATAAGTCCCTCTCTTCTTGGTATCCCCTTGATAGCCCTTGCTTTCGTTATTCCCTCTCTTTTTTTCCCCTCCCCCGCCACACGATGATCAACCAACCGGCTACTTACCCTTCAAAGCTTCTTCATTGTTCGCTTTACATCCCAATTGCTTCTCCCCATCAATAAAGGAGGACATAAGTGAGCCTTAATTTTAACATCCCTAATAATTTTTCTGATCTCCCTCAATATCCTGGGCCTCCTACCCTACACATTCACTCCTACAACTCAACTCTCGCTGAATATGGGCCTTGCTGTTCCCCTATGATTGGCCACAGTACTAATAGGACTACGAAACCAACCTACTGCTGCTCTTGGGCATTTACTTCCAGAAGGCACACCTGGCCCCCTGATCCCTGTCCTCATTATCATCGAAACAATTAGCCTTTTTATTCGCCCCCTAGCCCTAGGTGTACGACTTACTGCAAACCTTACAGCAGGTCACCTCTTGATGCAACTTATTGCTACCGCTGCCTTTGTGCTCCTTTCAGCTATACCCACAGTAGCGATTCTTACAACCCTAGTTCTATTCTTACTAACCATCCTAGAAGTTGCAGTTGCTATAATCCAGGCATATGTCTTTGTACTTTTAATAAGCCTCTACCTCCAAGAAAACGTTTAATGGCCCACCAAGCACATGCATACCATATAGTAGACCCCAGCCCCTGGCCCCTTACAGGGGCCATTGCCGCACTTCTAATAACATCTGGCCTCGCCATTTGGTTTCACTACAACACAATGACACTTATAGGCTTAGGCACAATTTTACTTTTGCTAACAATGTTTCAATGATGACGAGACATTGTACGAGAAGGAACCTACCAGGGACACCATACACCTCCGGTTCAAAAAGGCCTCCGCTATGGGATACTTCTTTTCATCACATCTGAAGTTTTCTTTTTCCTAGGCTTCTTTTGAGCATTTTTTCATGCGAGTCTTGCCCCCACCCCTGAAATTGGAGGATGCTGACCCCCCACAGGAATTACTGCACTAGATCCCTTTGGGGTCCCCCTCCTCAACACTGCTGTTCTTCTTGCCTCAGGTGTGACAGTTACCTGAGCCCACCACAGCATCATAGAAGGAGAACGAAAACAAGCTATTCAAAGCCTTGCCCTAACCATCCTACTAGGAGGGTACTTTACTTTCCTTCAAGGCATAGAGTACTATGAAGCCCCATTTACAATTGCAGATGGAGTCTATGGCTCCACTTTCTTTGTAGCTACAGGTTTCCACGGACTACACGTTATTATTGGCACGACTTTCCTTGCCATCTGCCTTCTCCGACAAATCAATTACCACTTTACAGTTGAACACCACTTTGGGTTTGAGGCAGCAGCATGATACTGACATTTTGTAGACGTAGTCTGGCTATTCCTTTATATCTCTATTTACTGATGAGGCTCCTATCTTTCTAGTACAAAGCCAGTATAAGGGACTTCCAATCCCAGGGTCTTGGTTAAATTCCAAGGAAAGATAATGAACCTCATTTCCACAGTCATGTTTATTGCCATTGCACTCTCGACAATCCTAGCAATTGTCTCCTTTTGACTTCCCCTCATAGCACCTGACCAAGAAAAGGTCTCCCCCTATCAATGCGGCTTTGACCCTCTTGGCTCTGCCCGCCTCCCCTTTTCAATACGTTTTTTCCTGGTCGCCATCCTCTTCCTCCTCTTCGACCTTGAAATTGCATTACTTTTGCCCCTTCCATGAGCAGACCAACTACCCTCCCCCCTCTTTTCCTTCTTCTGAGCAACCCTCCTCCTCTTGCTCCTGATCTTGGGCCTAATCTATGAATGAACTCAAGGAGGCCTAGAATGAGCTGAATAGGTAGCTATTTTAATTAAAATATTTGATTTCGGCTCAAAAGCTCGTGGTTAAAGTCCACACCTACCTAATGACCCCTACGCACTTTGCCTTTTCAGCAGCCTTTCTGCTAGGTCTAGCAGGCCTAGCCTTCCACCGCACACATCTTCTCTCAGCCCTCCTATGTCTAGAGGGCATAATACTATCACTTTTTCTTGCCCTCTCTCTCTGGACCCTCGAGCTAGACACAACAAACTTTTCAGCCTCCCCAATGCTACTCCTAGCCTTCTCTGCCTGTGAAGCAAGTGCAGGCCTAGCCCTCCTGGTCGCAACAGCCCGAACACACGGCACAGACCGCCTTCAAAACTTTAATCTCCTACAATGCTAAAAATTCTTATCCCAACAATTATGCTTATCCCCACAACATGGCTAGTTTCACATAAACTTATCTGGCCCACAGCACTTGCCCACAGCCTTCTTATTGCTTTTTTTAGCCTTTCCTGGCTCAACAACACTACTGAGACTGGCTGGTCCACTATAAATAATTTCCTAGCCCTAGACCCCCTCTCCACCCCCCTCCTAGTCCTAACTTGCTGGCTCCTCCCCCTTATAGTTCTTGCAAGCCAAAACCATCTGTCTCTAGAGCCCACAAATCGCCAACGCATATATGTTACCCTCCTCACATCTCTCCAAATTTTCCTTATCATAGCCTTTTCAGCAACAGAAGTTCTTTTGTTCTATGTAATGTTTGAAGCAACCCTTATCCCTACACTTATTCTTATTACACGGTGGGGAAATCAAGAAGCACGCCTAAATGCCGGAACATACTTTTTATTCTATACTTTAGCAGGTTCCCTCCCCCTATTAGTGGCTCTCTTAATCCTACAAAATACCACAGGAAGCTTATCCCTCTTAACTCTCCCGTATGCAGATACTTTCCCCCTTGTCTCAATTGCTGACAAACTCTGATGGGCCGGGTGCTTACTCGCCTTCCTTGTTAAAATACCCCTCTATGGGATACATCTCTGACTCCCAAAAGCCCATGTTGAAGCCCCCATTGCAGGTTCCATAGTACTTGCTGCTGTCCTCCTCAAACTAGGGGGCTATGGAATAATACGTATAATAATTATACTAGAGCCTCTAACTAAAGAACTAAGCTACCCCTTCATTATCCTTGCCCTCTGGGGGGTAATTATAACAGGTTCCATCTGCTTACGCCAAACAGACCTTAAAGCCCTCATTGCCTACTCCTCTGTGGGCCACATGGGCCTTGTAGCAGGGGGCATCTTAATCCAAACCCCTTGGGGATTCACGGGGGCACTTATTCTCATGATTGCTCATGGGCTCACCTCCTCTGCCCTTTTTTGTTTGGCAAATACCAACTATGAACGTACCCACACCCGTACAATACTTCTTGCACGAGGCATACAAATGCTTCTTCCCCTCATAGCCTCTTGATGGTTTATTGCAAGCCTAGCAAATCTTGCCCTTCCCCCCCTCCCCAACCTCATAGGGGAGCTCATAATTATCTCTTCCCTTTTTAACTGATCTTGAACAACCATCCTCCTTACAGGGGCTGGGACTCTAATTACAGCTGCCTATTCCCTGTACATGTTCTTGATAACGCAACGGGGCCCTGTCCCCCAACACATTATTGCATTAGATCCTCCCCACACCCGAGAACATCTACTGCTCGCACTTCACCTCCTTCCCCTACTTCTACTTATCGCAAAACCTGCCCTGATCTGAGGATGGACTGCCTGTAAGTATAGTTTAACTAAAACATTAGATTGTGATTCTAAAAACAGGGGTTAAACCCCCCTTACTCACCGAGAGAGGCTTGCCAGCAACAAAGACTGCTAACCCTTGTGCCCCCGGTTGGATCCCGGAGTTCCCTCGCCCAGCTTTTAAAGGATAACAGCTCATCCATTGGTCTTAGGAACCAAAAACTCTTGGTGCAAATCCAAGTGAAAGCTATGCACCCCACACCTCTCATAATAACTACCTCTCTTATTCTTATTTTTACCTTACTTATTTACCCTGTCCTCACAACCTTCTCCCCTACACCTAAAACCCCCACCTGGGCCCTCCTTCAGGTTAAAACAGCCATCAAACTAGCTTTTTTTGTGAGCCTCCTCCCCCTATTTCTTTTTTTTGCAGAAGGGGCAGAAACAGTTGTTACTAATTGAAACTGAACAAACACCCTTATCTTTGATGTAAATATTAGCTTTAAATTTGACTCTTATTCCCTAATCTTTACCCCAATTGCACTATATGTCTCTTGGTCTATTTTAGAATTTGCATCTTGGTACATGCATGCAGACCCGTATATAAACCGGTTTTTTAAGTACCTTCTAGTTTTCTTAGTTGCTATAATTGTTCTTGTCACTGCCAATAACATATTCCAAATTTTTATTGGCTGAGAGGGAGTAGGCATTATATCTTTCCTTTTAATTGGCTGATGGTATGGCCGTGCTGATGCCAATACAGCAGCTCTCCAAGCGGTCGTCTACAACCGAGTTGGGGACATTGGCCTAATTTTTGCTATAGCCTGAATAGCAACAAACCTTAATTCCTGAGAAATACAACAAATTTTCTCTGCAGCCCCTGACTTCAACCTCACCCTTCCTCTATTTGGGCTAGTGCTGGCTGCCACTGGCAAGTCTGCCCAGTTTGGGCTTCACCCATGACTGCCTTCTGCCATGGAGGGACCCACGCCGGTCTCTGCCCTACTACACTCAAGCACAATAGTTGTAGCTGGCATTTTTCTGCTTGTCCGAATGAGTCCTCTCATAGAAAACAACCCCCTCATCCTCTCAACCTGCCTCTGCCTAGGAGCCCTAACAACCCTATTTACAGCAACCTGTGCTTTAACCCAAAATGACATCAAAAAAATTGTAGCCTTTTCAACCTCAAGCCAGCTTGGTCTAATGATAGTTACAATTGGATTAAACCAACCCCAACTGGCTTTCCTACATATCTGTACACATGCTTTCTTTAAAGCTATACTTTTTCTCTGCTCGGGCTCTATTATTCATAGTCTAAATGATGAGCAGGACATCCGCAAAATGGGGGGTATGCATCATTTAACCCCTTTTACCTCCACCTGCCTAACAGTGGGAAGCCTTGCCTTAACAGGCAACCCCTTTTTAGCTGGCTTTTTCTCTAAAGACGCCATTATTGAAGCCCTAAACACATCCCACCTCAATGCCTGAGCCCTCACCTTAACTCTACTTGCCACCTCTTTTACTGCTATCTACAGTCTCCGTGTTGTTTTCTTTGTTTCCATGGGTCACCCACGGTTTAACTCTCTCTCTCCAATTAATGAAAATAACCCAGCAGTTCTCAACCCCATCAAACGCCTCGCGTGAGGGAGCATCATTGCAGGTCTACTTATTACCTCAAATATTACCCTCCCAAAAATTCCAATTATAACAATACCCCCCCTCCTTAAACTTGCTGCTCTGGTTGTTACCATTCTAGGCCTTTTAATAGCACTAGAACTTGCTAACCTCACAAGTAAACAATTCAAACCCACCCCCCAGCTGCAAACCCACCACTTCTCCAACATACTAGGCTTTTATCCCCCCATTATCCACCGCCTCCCCACCCAACTAAACCTTTTACTCGGCCAATACGTTGCTGCCCAAATGATTGACCAAACATGGCTAGACAAAGCAGGCCCAAAAGCAGTCCATACAATAAACCTCCCCCTAGTTACAACCACTAGTGATGCTCAACAAGGCATGGTCAAGACTTTCCTCGCCCTATTTTTTCTCACCTTTACACTTGCCCTGCTTCTATTGTGTATTTAAACAGCCCGAAGAGTCCCCCGGCTAAAGCCCCGGCACACCTCTAGCACTACAAATAATGTTAATAGAAGCACACCCCCACTTAGTACAAGTATTACACCCCCAGACGAGAACATTAGCGCCACCCCCCCAGCATCTCCCCGGATTAAAGCAAACTCCGCCCCCTCATCAGGTGTAAACCAAAGGCCCCCAAATCACTCCCCTCAAAACAACCCTGCTCCCATAACAATAGTAAACAAGTATCCCCCAGCATTTACTATAACCGACCGACTCCCCAAAGTCTCTGGGTAAGGTTCAGCAGCAAGAGCAGCAGAATATGCAAACACAACTAACATCCCTCCCAGATAGATCAAAAATAGAACAAGTGAAAGAAAGGGCGCCCCATGCCCCATTAAAACTCCACAGCCCATTCCAGACACCACAACTAGTCCAAGGGCCCCAAAGTAAGGGGAGGGGTTAGAAGCAACCACCACTAAGCCAAACACCAATCCCACCATAAAAATACATATCACATAAGACATCATTCCTGCCAGGGCTCTAACCAGGACTAATGGCTTGAAAAACCACCGTTGTAATTCAACTACAGGAAACCTTAATGACTAGCCTACGAAAAACCCACCCCCTTCTTAAAATTGCAAATCATGCACTAGTTGACCTCCCTGCCCCCTCCAACATTTCAGCTTGATGAAACTTCGGCTCCTTGCTTGGCCTCTGTCTTATTGCCCAAATTGTTACAGGGCTATTCCTTGCAATACACTATACTTCTGATATTGCTACAGCTTTTTCTTCAGTCGCACACATCTGCCGAGATGTAAACTTCGGGTGACTCATCCGAAATATACATGCCAATGGAGCCTCCTTTTTCTTTATCTGTATCTACATGCACATTGGGCGAGGCTTATATTATGGCTCTTACCTCTATAAAGAAACCTGAACTATTGGTGTAGTCCTTCTATTACTTGTCATGATGACTGCATTTGTGGGCTATGTCCTGCCTTGGGGCCAAATGTCTTTTTGGGGGGCCACAGTCATTACTAATCTTCTCTCAGCTGTCCCCTATGTAGGCGGCACCCTCGTTCAATGAATCTGAGGAGGATTTTCAGTTGATAATGCCACCCTCACACGCTTCTTTGCATTCCACTTTCTTCTCCCATTTGTAGTCCTTGCTGCTACCCTCCTTCACCTACTTTTCCTCCATGAAACAGGCTCAAATAACCCAGCAGGACTTAACTCCGATGCCGACAAAATCCCCTTTCACCCTTACTTCTCCTACAAAGACCTTCTTGGCTTTGCCCTAATACTCCTTGCCCTCGCTTCTCTAGCTCTCTTTTCCCCCAACTATCTTGGAGACCCAGACAATTTCACCCCTGCAAACCCCCTTGTTACTCCCCCCCATATTAAACCAGAATGGTACTTTCTCTTTGCCTATGCGATTCTTCGGTCTATCCCTAACAAACTAGGAGGTGTACTTGCCCTCCTTGCCTCTATTCTAGTACTACTACTTGTGCCATTTCTACACACCTCCAAACAACGAAGCTTGACTTTCCGCCCCCTCTCTCAGTTCCTTTTTTGAGCCCTCGTGGCAGACGTCCTCATCCTTACATGGATTGGGGGCATACCAGTAGAACACCCCTACATTATTATTGGGCAAATTGCATCCTTCATCTACTTTTCCATTTTTCTTGGCCTCTTCCCTATGGCTGGTTGATTAGAAAACAAGCTTCTGCAAATAACTTGCACTAGTAGCTCAGCGCCAGAGCGCCGGTCTTGTAAACCGGCCGCCGGAGGTTAAAATCCTCCCTACTGCTCAAAGAAAGGAGATTTTAACTCCCACCTCTAGCTCCCAAAGCTAGTATTCTGAATTTAACTATTCTTTGTAAGTACATATATGTATTTACACCATATATTTATATACAACATATCAATAATGTACTAGGACACACTATGTAATATAACCATCAATATATTTAGACCATTAAACCAACACCATGTCAGATAAGCCGAACACCTGACATGAAAAGAATATCCACATTTAAAGTCCGTAAATAATACTTTCCAATCACCAAGGATATAATAGAAATTTTGACTGATATGTAATTAAACCTAGCATATAAGCCAGTATAAGACTCAAATTATCAAACATATATGGAGAGGGATGACATTACTTTTAAGCACGGTAACGTCGTTTAATGATGGTGAGGGACAATTAATCGTGGGGGTTTCACACAGTGAATTATTCCTGGCATTTGGCTCTACATCTCAAGTCCAATACTTGCTCTATTTCCCCACTCTTTCACTGGCCCTGGCATAAGTTATTGGTGGAGTTCATACTCAGCTGTGATTCCACATGCCGAGCAGTCATTCTAATGGGCATGGTTATTTTTTTTTTTTTCCTTTTCACTTGGCATTTCAGAGTGCAGCGCGAAAGGTTAGATGACAAGGTTGAACATTTTCTTGCATTAAATAGAATTAATGCATGCATTAAAATTTAAATAGAAGCATTGCATAACTGATTTCAAGAGCATAAATAATTAGTGATTTCTCCTAAAAGATCTAAGATTACCCCCTTTGGTTTTGGGGGAAAACCCCCCTACCCCCCAAAACTCGTAGGCTGTTATTTATCCTGGAAACCCCCCGGAAAACAGGAAAGCCTCGAGCTGGGTATTTGGGCCCCTAAAACGCATCTATTTACATTATTAAAATAATATTTTT